TGATGATGAAGAAAGAGAATTTTTGGTTCAGTTCTCCACCTTAACGACAGAAAAAGGGATTGATCAAATTCTATTGAGTCTGACTCATAGTGATTATTTATCTAGTGATCATTTATCAAAGAACGACTCTGGTTATCAAATGATTGAACACCCGGGAGCAATTTACTTAGGATATTTAGTTGACATTCATCAAAAGTGTCTAATGAATTATGAGTTCAATACATCCTGTTTAGCAGAAAGACGGATATTCCTTGCTCATTATCAGACAATCACTTATTCACAAACCTCGTGTGGGGCTAATAGTTTTCATTTCCCGTCTCATGAAAAACCCTTTTCGCTCCGCTTAGCCCTATCCCCCTCTAGGGGTATTTTAGTGATAGGTTCTATAGGAACTGGACGCTCCTATTTGGTCAAATACCTAGCGACAAACTCCTATGTTCCTTTGGTATTTCTGAACAAGTTCCTGGATAACAAGCCTAAAGGTTTTCTTATTGATGATATCGATATTGATGATAGTGACAATATTGATGATAGTGACAATATTGATGATAGTGACGAGATTGATGCTAGTGACGATATGGATCTTGACCTCGATACGGAGCTGGAGCTGCTAACTCTGATGAATGCGCTAACTATGGATATGATGCCGGAAATAGACCGATTTTCTATCACCCTTCAATTCGAATTAGCAAAAGCAATGTCTCCTTGCATAATATGGATTCCAAACATTCATGATCTGGATGTGAATGAGTCGAATTACTTATCCCTCGGTCTATTAGTGAACTATCTATCCAGGGATTGTGAAAGATGTTCCACTAGAAATATTCTTGTTATTGCTTCGACTCATATTCCCCAAAAAGTGGATCCCGCTCTAATAGTTCCGAATAAATTAAATACATGCATTAAGATACGAAGGCTTCTTATTCCACAACAACGAAAGCACTTTTTCAATCTTTCATATACTAAGGGATTTCACTTGGAAAAGAAAATGTTCCATACTAATGAATTCGGGTCCATAACCATGGGTTCCAATGCACGAGATCTTGTAGCACTTACCAATGAGGCCCTAGCGATTAGTATTACACAGAAGAAATCAATTATAGACACTAATACAATGAGATCCGCTCTTCATAGACAAACTTGGGATTTGCGATCCCGGGTAAGATCGGTTCAGGATCATGAGATCCTTTTCTATCAGATAGGAAGGGCTGTTGCACAAAATGTACTTCTAAGTAATTGCCCCATAGATCCTATATCTATCTATATGAAGAAGAAATCATGTAACGAAAGGGATTCTTATTTGTACAAATGGTACTTCGAACTTGGAACGAGCATGAAGAAATTAACGATACTTCTTTATCTTTTGAGTTGTTCTGCCGGATCGGTCGCCCAAGACCTTTGGTCTCTACCCGGGCCGGATGAAAAAAATGGGATCACTTCTTATGGACTCGTTGAGAATGCTTCTGATCTAGTTCATGGCCTATTAGAAGTAGAAGGTGCTCTGGGGGGATCCTCACGGACAGAAAAAGATTGCAGTCAGTTTGATAATGATCGAGTGACATTGCTTCTTCGGCCCGAACCAAGGAATCCTTTAGATATGATCCAAAATGGATCTTGTTCTATCGTTGATCAGAGATTTCTCTATCAAAAATACGAATCGGAGTTTGAAGAAGGGGAAGTAGAAGGAGCCCTCGACCCGCAACAGATAGAAGAGGATTTATTCAATCACATAGTTTGGGCTCCTAGAATATGGCGCCCTTGGGGCTTTCTATTTTATTGTATCGAAAGGCCCAATGAATTGGGATTTCCCTATTGGGCCAGGTCATTTCGGGGCAAGCGGATCATTTATGATGAAGAGAATGAGCTTCAAGAGAATGATTCGGAGTTCTTGCAGAGTGGAACCATGCAGTACCAGACACGAGATAGATCTTCCAAAGAACAAGGCTTTTTTCGAATAAGCCAATTCATTTGGGACCCTGCAGATCCACTCTTTTTCCTATTCAAAGATCAGCCCCCTGTCTCTGTGTTTTCACATCGAGAATTCTTTGCAGATGAAGAGATGTCAAAAGGGCTTCTTACTTCCCAAACAGATCCTCCTACATCTATATATAAACGCTGGTTTATCAAGAATACGCAAGAAAAGCACTTCGAATTGTTGATTCATCACCAGAGATGGATTAGAACCAATAGTTCATTATCTAATGGATCTTTCCGTTCTAATACTCTATCCGAGAGTTATCAGTATTTATCAAATCTGTTCCTATCTAACGGAAGGCTATTGGATCAAATGACAAAGACATTGTTGAGAAAAAGATGGCTTTTCCCGGATGAAATGAAAATTGGATTCATGTAACAGGAGAAAGGTTTCCCATTCCTTAGCCGGAAGGATATATGGCCATGAAATAAATAGGGAGTGGAACAGAATTGACTGGGTGGTAGAGTCGTGGAAAGGCTTGTTTCTTCCAAATTTTGGACCTTAGCTCCATGGAACAATATGCTA